CACAACCTCACGAATTGATCTTTACGGTGCTTCCTCTTCAATTAGACCGTTTATCCATAGAATAAAGTATCTAGGCATACCTATTTCTTCATATTTTAGCTTCTATAAAATGAAGTTTATTTATTTACTACAGCTGATAAAAATCGTTGTTTTGGACGATACATATGTAGAAAGCCTATTTTGTTTGTTTTTTTCCTAGTATTTATTAACTTGCTCTTTCTTTTCCTTTTTATTTCTATAGTGGAGATAGTCGCGCGTAATGACAGATCACGGCCATATTATTAAAAGCTTGTGGTAAGAATGGGTTCCGCTCTAGTGCACGAAAATAATATTCCAAAGCTTTTGTGTGTTCTCCATTCCTCGTGTGGATAAGTCCTATGTTATAGAGTATATAACTTCGATCATAGGGATCAATTTCTAGTCGCATAGCTTCATAATAATTCTGTAAAGCTTCTGCATAATTTCCTTCGGATTGAGCCGACATTCGTTACGGTCGTCTTTCGATTCAAAGAATCTCCGTTTCAGAACCGTACATGAGATTTGCATCTCATACGGCTCCTCCCTTATGTGCATAATGAGAATAATATTTTTGAATTTTTGATGAAATCAAAAAAGATTGAAATAGTATCATTATAAACTGAGCGGGGCTGGTGTTTTTACAAGAAATAACTAGCCAACCTTATTGTAAAAGATCCTTCCTTAAAATCAAGCATGTTGGTACTAGATAAACTAGATAAAAAAGGGTGACTCCAACAATTTCTTTGTCTTTAACGCCTCTTAATTTCCAGGAATTAGTCACTTCAACAGTCTTCGATGGTTATACGGATATCCAAAATACGAACGAGATGGGTGCTTGTTGTCCCAACCATTCTTGTTAGCCCCGGTCCTGATAAGGAATAGGTATAATTTATAACAAAGTTTTCGTGTTGTTGATTCCTAGGAGTAGTGCCTCTTCCTCTATGCCTCCTATTGGTACTAGTGGACTAAGTTTGACCTAACCCATAGGTTATAACCCTTCGCTCAATACTCTCGAATCGATAATTGAAGCATCTGAGGTTGCATTAATCGGGGATACACGACAGAAGGGCTTGCTTGTTTTATTTACAAACGAAACTTCACCTTCAACAAGCGTGGATTTATTTCAATAATTTTTTTTTCTTTTTATTCTGAATAATGTGTCTTTTTCCTAAAACTGAGAACGGTCAAAAAAAGAAAAAAAAAAGAATCAAATCGCACCATCCCTGTAATAAGTGAATGCCTCTTTCTCTACCGAAGTTGTCGGAATTATTCGTAATAAGATATTGGCTACAATTGAAAAGGTCTTATCAATAAAATTTCCATTTATTCGAGATCTAGACATAGGCAGAAATCCATTCTATAATTTCTTTTAATTACCTTTTGTGAGAAAAGAATCCCACAAATAAAGGAATTGTACAGTACGAAATAACATAAAAACAAACTCATTAAAGAAGACCTTCTACTCAAATTGTTTTGACAGGAATCAATCAAAACTACGAAATATTTGAATTCGATTAGATTTCGTCCAAATGTAAATTAGAGTCGTATAAGAATGAACGGAAATATTACGAGTTCATCGCAGTTGAAGAATCAAAGAATTTCTCCTAAACAGATTGGGATAATTCGAGAAGTTTCATCTTTGAATCATAATCCAAAGATGAAAAAGAATCGAATAATCATTCTATGATGGATGAAAATAGAATGAATAAACGTCCGTTTTGTGTTATGTGTATAACAAGTATACGCCATATAATCAAATCCGGGAGCGTTTCACTAATTTGGAATAAACCTGTGGAGTGGCGTAAGGAGTTGTTGTTGAAAGATCTAAAACTGAAAAGAAATTTTCTAATTTTTATGAAAATCGAATAATATTTGAAATCGAATCATAATCAAAAGGTATCCATTAAACATAGTCTAAAAAAAATAGATCGACCCGTGCGTGTATTCGTTAGTGATTTAATCTGGTAGGAAAGAAAGGGTCGGGAATACCATTTTCGCAAACATGAATAGATATCTCTTTATTTATTGTTTTTAACATTGACACAAAAAAATTTATTTATCCCCCAACCTTGAGGGAAGGTTTATATTTGCTGAAAAGTTTTTCTATTTTTTTTTTTTAGTTAAATAGAGAGTGTACATACCTATTCAAAAATCTAATATAAATGATTCACTATTCACTTGGTTTCTGGACCGTAATCATTAATCATTATGTAGGAGAGATGGCCGAGTGGTTGAAGGCGTAGCACTGGAACTGCTATGTAGGCTTTTGTTTACCGAGGGTTCGAATCCCTCTCTTTCCGTACACTTCACCTAATTTACCAACATTACTGACCACAATATATCAAATAACAATTGATACCATTAGTCCAACGGTTCGACCTTTCTTTGATATAGATTCTCTATTCCTAAATCCAAATATTCTATTCTATGGTATGGAAAATACTGGGAAAGAACGGACAAAGAATGAAAATTCTCCACCAATCTATGATACATGAATGGGAGAAAAATCTCCAAACCCTTACCTCGGAACTTTTTACGTAGGTGAAGGAGAAAGCAAAATTGTCCGAACCTTTGTTTGTTATTTTCGTTAGGTTTAAGTCTGACGAGAATAATATTCTACAACCAGCAATTCATTTATTTTCAACCCAACCCATTTACTATCTATTATTTGATTAACTAATCCTTTATATTGAAATGGGTGAAGGGTCAAATGCTTTGGCAATTCCTCATGGGAAGCGGAATCAAGATAATTTTGAACCAGAGCCCTGGACTTTTGTTCATCCTTCACTGTAATAATATCTCGGGGTTTGCAACGATAACTTGGTATATCTACTATACGACCATTAACGAAAATATGTCTATGGTTAACCAATTGGCGGGCTTGAGGTATGGTCGAAGCCATACCCAATCGAAAAAGGATGTTATCCAAACGCATTTCAAGTAATTGTAGTAAAACCAGACCTGTTGAACCTTTGGCTTTTCCGGCGATACGGATGTATTTAAGTAATTGTTGTTCTGTAAGACCATAATGAAAGCGCAATTTTTGTTTTTCTTCTAAACGAATACGATATTGAGATTTTTTACTGGGGCGTGATTGGTTTCTAAGATCGCTTCCGGCTCTAGGCTTTTTACTAGTTAGTCCCGGTAAAGCACCCAAACGACGTATTTTTTTGAAACGAGGCCCTCTGTAACGCGACATAAAGACTCCTTATTTTATTGAAATTTCATAAACCTAAATTCAAACTAAACTAAATAAGAAATATGAGAAATTAAAGAAATCAAAATTTACTGAAGTATTGTACTACAAAGAATAATTCGATGAATTCTATCAATATCCGGACCTTATTATTATATGTATCTATTATAGTATGTGTATTTATTAATATATGTATCTATAAATATTTGAACATTTTTATTGTATATATTATCTAATTTACTTATATTAGTATAATAGATAATTTTATTTGAATATATTCAAAGATGGAATGTGAATTTGAATAATCTATTTGAATATTAATATACTAAGAATATAATAATATACACAGATTCAATTTCATTACATAACATTAAATGAATTTCAATAAAAAATGAAATAATATTCAAAAAAATAAAGAATATGAAAATATTAAATAAAACTATTAAAAGCTAACAATAAAATATAAAAACGAAAATAGAGAAACTAAAAAAAAATAAGAGTTCTTTTTTATAAGTTAGCCCTTGGTAAAGGGGTAAGAGGCTTTTTCAATCTTTTTTGATTTCACATTCTCATTTAAAGATAAAAAATAAAAAGAGATGGAGAAAAGCCGGCTATCGGAATCGAACCGATGACCATCGCATTACAAATGCGATGCTCTAACCTCTGAGCTAAGCGGGCTTGTGTAACATAAATTATACACATATAGGAATTTAATAAACTACCAGGATATTGGCTATTCATTATGAAGAATGAATAAATGAATATGAGTATAGAAAATATATATAGAATTTCTGAATTTCTAATAAATAAGGAAAATTGGATATTTGAATACAATGACAACATAGGAATAAACATAAATTAACGAAATAAATAATTCGAAATTCTGGCTAATCTAACAATAGAATAATCCATTCTAAAATAAGAAGAAAATGAAATGAGAAAGTGCAATTCATAGAAATGCAGTCCAGATCATAATGAAACATCCCTTTGTTTTCATTCAGATTTGGTTTCATTCAGAAAGGTGAAAACAAAAAAAAAAAGAATTGATCGTTCAAGTATTCAAAATAGTACACTAAACATGATATAAAAATGATATCTATAAAGTAGGGGTATGTATAATAATATATATTTATATATATTTATCCATATAATTAGAATATATTAATTATTAATTAATATATAATTAATATATATATCCATATTGAATTTCGGATACAGAAATGATAGAATCTTTTATGATTGGGCAAAATATGAGTTTCCGACAGAAAAAAAAAAGAAGGTAGACAAGAAATCCAAATAGGAAAAAACGTTTTTCAATATGAAACCACTATTTAATGAACTAATGAATTCGGCGTTTCCAGCATAGCAATAGCATAAGTATATAGAATAGGAAGGAAAGAAAAAGGAGAACGGCATTATAATAATCACAAAAAATAAAAAAAAAAAACGGGGATATGGCGAAATTGGTAGACGCTACGGACTTAATTGGATTGAGCCTTGGTATGGAAACCTACCAAGTGAGAACTTTCAAATTCAGAGAAACCCTGGAATTAATAATGGGCAATCCTGAGCCAAATCCAGTTTTCTGACTCTGAAAACAAACAAGGGTTCAGAAAGCAATAAAAGGATAGGTGCAGAGACTCAATGGAAGCTGTTCTAACAAATGGAGTTGGCTGCGTTGTGTTAGTAAAGGAATCCTTCCATCGAAACTTCCGAAAGGATGAGATGAAGAAGACCTTATATATACGATATACGTACTGAAATACTATCTGAAAATGATTAATGA